AAAACTTAAAGGGGCTTTCTTGAGTTATCAAATGATACATAGTGCGATCTAGTCAAAACAAGGTATTTTTTTTTTATAGATACCTCGGAAATAAGTCAATTGATTAGCGGACTCTCTCTTTTTTTTTGCCATCTAATTAGGTTTTATTTTTTTTTTTATTAAAAATTTCTTAATTGATTAATTAAACAGAATATGATGGTTAGAAATCCTTTATTTTTTCAACCCAATCGCTCTTTTGATTTTGGAAAAATTATCTTTATCAATATACCGTTTCTTCTACACATTCATGTACAGCTCCATATGGAGAATGGATAGTTTAATATTTAGGATTCACTAAAAAGATAAAATCCCCGCGTGAGAGAATCCTTTCCCGTATCAGGCACTAAGTTTTTTTAACGTCTAATTAGATCGGGTAATCATTCAAATTACGAAGATAAGCTCGTTGCTCATTCTTTCCACAAAATTGGAACCCAATCTTTATGGGTTCGATCCATTTATTCAATCGACCCAACTTTAAATTCATTGCCTTTCCTTTCAAGAATTCAAAATAAAGTTTTAATTTTATAAGAATGAAATATTCTAAGAATTCTCTATTAATACGACATGCTCTTTTTTCCATTCATTTCCTTTCAGGATCAGTCGTGGTCGTATAAACTCTACCGATGGTGTAGACGAATCCCTTGCTTCATCCAAATATGTAAAAGATCCTAGCCGCACTTAAAAGCCGAGTACTCTACCGTTGAGTTAGCAACCCCCATAATAGCTATGTTATGTAGATACAATCGAGATCAACAAAATTGGATTGGAATCAAAACGCTGAATTAGCAAGATATTGAACTCAAATTTTCGAATGGATTTCCGTTACGAACATAAAAACAAACACCAATACAAGATATTCTTCGATACAAAGTTTGATAGACAAATAGTCTCCATTTTTAGCTCCAAAAATGATATTTTGTATCGCAACAAATTCAACGAATCCTTGAATAAAACTATGGGGCAGAAGACATAAAAAACCATTTCATTTTTTTATTTCACAGCTGAATTATATTTGTTCAATACATTCTTGTCAATATATATATATATATATAAAAAAAAAAAAAAAATACAATTACATTATTATATCATAAATACAGAAATACGATAAATATAATAGAAATTGTGAAATCGACATCTACATATAATCTAAAAAACAAAGTGACAATTTTTTTAGAGGAAAGCTTATGTTGGATTGGCACTATAAAAAACAAAGAAGAAAAAAGTTCTACCAAATTACAACCTGATTATTTTTCATTTTTTTTTAGTAAATAAATTAATTAATTGAACTTAATTTGCTTAAATCGAAATTCTTTAAAAACCTCCGCTCTCTTTAAAATATCATAAACAGTTTCTGTTGGTTGAGCGCCTTTTTGAATAAAATCTAGAATAGCAGGAACATTTAAATAAGTTTGATTTTTTATCGGATCATAAAAACCAACTTTCTGCAAATCTCTTCCCTCTCTTCGGGACCGAACATCAATTGCAACGATTCGATAGACGGCTCATTGGGATAGATTAAACCCCCCTTGGAAACGTATAGGAAGTTTTCTCTTCGTACGGCTCGAGAAAAATGATTCGAAGTTATGACTATAAAAATTAGAATGACCAATTCAATAAGTCCCTAAAATCATCGAATGAAAAGGAATTTAACTAAGAATTAAGCCTTTTCTTTCCTCAACAAATCATTTGTATACTCATAACTCAAGTTGAATAACTTTTAAATAGCTCAAAAGAAAAAAATCTTTTGGCATTTCTCATTTATTGAGCAGTCTCAAATACCCTTAATAATCGATTTGAACTCGATATTCTGATCAAAATGCAATTGTTGTTTTTGCGACAATTTAATGTTTATTAAAAATTAAAAGAGTATTTTCTTGTTCCGGAAGCCTTTATCGTGTTTTTTGAATCATTGGGTTTAGACATTACTTCGTTGATTTTTAATCGTTTCAAAAATGGCAGCAACATACCTTTTTTTATTTATTTCTATCTAAAGAATCTAATCATATAAATGGCGGCCTTCCGCACGATATATAAAAAAATTGAATCGAAAAAGTTTTATCAAAATGTCCTTGAGGATTAAAAATTGGCTTTATTTTTATCCTTTCGATTTCTCTGGCAAAGATAACTTACGAAGTTGTTCCAACTTATTCTTTTGATTGACACTAACCCTAGACCCCTCTCCCTTGAGACCTAACCCAACTTTATACTCGAGCTCCATCCGATATTATTTCCATTACACCCCACTAACCGGGGGTTTGAGTGGAAGATAGCAAAAGATGTCGAGTTAAGAGCATCCTTTAGTCGAGAATGATGGATATACGAATCCACAACAGATCATGTCCTTCAAGTCGCACGTTGCTTTCTACCACATCGTTTCAAACGAAGTTTTACCATAACATTCCTCAATTTGGAACCGGTGTGCGGTTGATTCAATTATCGAATCATGAATAGTCATTGGTTCAATTAAAACAGTTGTTCCATAGATTAGATATGGAACAACTGTTTTTTTAGTAACGTTATCTTTGTCTAATTTTTTTCATTTATTAATTAACATTTTTTTTCTCAAAATGACAAATAATTCAAATTTAGATCAAGACGATATCCCCAAGAGAGAACAGAAATCCACCTTTATTTTTGAACTCAACCTTCAAAATTGGAGTAATTTAAAGTAGTTTCTTTTTTTATTTTTAATAAAAAAAAGAAACAATTTTCGGAGGGATGAAAAAAAAGAACTAACTGTCTTCTATAATTCGATAATTATCGATGACTATATAGGGGATGGATATATTATAGGTAAAGGCACACCTTTTTTGAATACAAAGTCATTTAATCTATAACCCCATCTTGCCTAAATATCCGAGGGATTATACTTTATTTGCGTGTCATTTGATCACTTAATGAATTTAAATTTGGGAAATTATGTGAAAAAAGATATCATTTTTTATTCTAATCATCAACAACACCAGTCAAACTCTAGCCAACCTTACACTTTATAAAAGAAAAAATACAATTTTCTTTTTATTATTAACTATAATTACAGGCGCTCTGGGACGAAAGGATTCGAACCTCCGAATAGCGGGACCAAAACCCGATGCCTTACCACTTGGCCACGCCCCACTTAGATTTCTATTCAACATTAATAAACACTAATATTGTTGTTAATTATTCGTCAATTAAAGCCCAATTGTCTAAAGAATCTATTAGATTCTGTTGTTTAGTATTTTGACTCCGATCCATGTAGACATAGAAAAAAATAAATTTATTGATCATTAACGATAATTCCATTAAGATATTATATGAAAGTAGAATTTCTTCTATTCCCTCTTGAGAATGGAAGTTTTTTTGATTGAGTGAGTAAGTTGAAAAAAAAAATGAAGGTTTTTTTCTAACTCAATCAAAATGCAATAAAAAAAAAAAAAAAAAAAATGTCTGTTATGCTTAATATCTTGAGTTTGATCTGTCTTAATTCTGCTCTTTATTCGAGCAGTTGTTTCTTTGCCAAATTACCGGAAGCCTATGCTTTTTTGAGTCCCATCGTCGATTTTATGCCAGTCATACCTCTATTTTTTTTTCTCTTAGCCTTTGTTTGGCAAGCTGCTGTAAGTTTTCGATGAGATCTTTCAGCTTATTCCTATAAAAAAAAATGCTTTTTTCTCTAATACTAAATAATTGATAAGATCAAACAAATCTTACAGTATGAACCCTTACATTCAAATATTTTAATTCTTGGATAGACACAACCCGCATTATCCCCTTTTCCATTTTTGTTTCGATAAATGAACAAACCTTTTTGTAATCGTCTACAATCTCAACAAGCAAGTATAACAAATTATTGATAAGTAATAAAATAATAGATAAGATAATAATAACTTATTTATTATTTATTTTGATTACAATTACAAAATAAAAAGTCTATTTTAAAATTGTCAAAAACGACTTTCAGCGTCAAACCAAAAAAATGATAGGATATGCGGTATAAAAATAGAGAATCTATTCTCTTAAAAAAAAAAAAAGATCTTGGAGATTTGTAATGCTTACTCTCAAACTCTTTGTTTACACAGTAGTTATATTCTTTGTTTCTCTCTTTATTTTCGGATTCCTATCTAATGATCCCGGGCGTAATCCTGGGCGCGACGACTAAAACAAGGTTTTTTTGCTTTTTTTTCGTCTATATATATATATATATATATTTTCAAATTTAAGATTTCATAAAATGAAAATAGATTCAAAAATTTTTTTAATTAGAAAGAAAAAAACAGACTATTAATAGAATATATTAATAGAATATTAAATCATCAATGTAAATGGAACACGGAAAGAGAGGGATTCGAACCCTCGGTACGAATAACTCGTACAACGGATTAGCAATCCGACGCTTTCGTCCACTCAGCCATCTCTCCCCCTTGAAAATAAAAAATACTAAATATTCAAATACAAATATTAAATAAATTAGACAATTTTATCTTATGTAAAAAAAATATGTGATAAATTCGAATTAAGAATTTCGAATAAATAAATTTTTAATATATAATTCAATAATTAAGATAAAAAGAACATTTATATAATATTAACATATAACAATAATATATGTATACAAAATATACAAGTTATTATTGGGTAATACACCAGCACGTCGAAGTTTTATACGAAATTCAACTCCGTTGGATAAAGACAAAAATAAGAAAGATTCAATATAAAAATAAAAAACTAAAGAAAAAAAGAATAGATGAATATTAATCGAAAAATACACTATTTACACTATTAAATATATAAAATAAAAAATTACGAAAGACTTTTTCGACAAAAAAGGCATTTTTTTTTGTCTCGCGGCCTGGCTTGATTAGTATTTCGCCAGGCCTTTTTTCATTTTAAATAAAGATAAAAAATGGCATTTATCTGTCTATCTGATTTATCTGATTATAGCGTTAACCATTTTATTGACCCGTATCTCACAACTCCTT